TTGAGCCGGTGCTGAAGTTGCCTGAGTTTGATAAGCCATTTTCGGTTGAAACTTTCGCTTCTGGCAGAGACCTTGACGGGCTGAGCACTTGACCAGTTGGTGATGCAATTGGCAAGTGAACAACGAGTCTTGGTTGAAGACTCAAGCTTGTGGGCTTGGTAGAAGCAAACGAGTTGGCTATGACAGATTGGGCATGTTGTCGCTTACGACTTGGGATGGTATGGGACATTCCCTCATGATGGAATGGCTACCTTGTTTGTGTTGTTTACTCAAGGGAAGAGCGGGATACTTAGCGGAAAGGGTGGACAAGGCCGAGCGCGTTCAAACGTTGCTCCATAGTGCCCTCCTGGGGAGCAACCGAGAACAAGGGCGGTGGATGGGACATTGATCCAAAGGTCGAGTACGGTACGAAGAAGCCCATTTCCTTGAAAGGCAGTTTAACGCAATGAGTTGCCCCGCCTAGAGAGGGGAAGGCGCTTCTCCTTCGGACCCTGGTGGCTAGGCTAGTGCAACAGGCCAAGTCGGGAGCTACTAGGAGGTTTTGGATCAAGGATGGGCTCTTGATCACCAGAGGGAATTGCCTCTACGTGCCCAAGGTTGGAGACTTAAGGAAGGAGATCTTAAGGGAGTGCCATGCGGCTGGTCACCCACGGAGGACACTGGCCCTTATAGCACGAGGTTACTACTGGCCAAAGATGGAGGAAGAGGTTTCAGGGTATGTGAGAACTTGTCGTCTTTGTCAGCAGGACCTTGTGGAGCGAGCTAAACCAGCGGGTTGGAGCCCTTGCCTATACCAGAGAGACCGGGCAAGTGTATCCATGGATTTCATTGCAAGCTTGCCTAAGGTGGGGGAGGTCTTGCAGAGCCTAGTAAAGGTTGTACTAGACATGAGTTCTATGCCATCTTCACCCCAGCCCCTACTAACAGTACTGCAGAAGAAGCTGCAAGATGATTTGTAAAAGATGATGTAAAGTACTAGGGCATACCCCGGACCATCATCAGTGATAGGGACCCTAGGTTCACTGGGAGGTTCTGGACAGAAGTGTTCAAACTCCGCAGGTCCAAGCTCAACTTCTCCACAAGCTTCCACCTAAAGTACGAGCTTCGTCCTTAGCCCGGAACTCGTTCAACGCTAGAGAAGTAAGGATTCAGTCTCGCTTCATCGCTCGCTTGACTGAACTCGTTGGAAGAAGGGGGGCAAAAAAGAGATTCCCGGGTATAAGGAATAGAGAGGGTTAGGATCACGAGACTTGAGGGAAAATGAAGAGGTCTCTCGAGCCTTATTAGGCTTAGGCTTACAGCAGGAACTCGAATAACACCGGACTATCTCGACGAAAAGGCCTGACAAGGGAAGGAGGTGAATACTCGAAAGCCAAAGATAGATCTATTTCGTCTCGTCCCTTAGTCCCGTCAGTAAACATTTGTTTCTTCTGGCCCGACCTTAGTTGAGTGCCGTCAGTCAGTCAGTGGGAGATACTTCCTGAACCCTTCGTTCAGTCGATAGTTGTGTTTTAGGGTCTTAAGTACTGTAGCCGCTTCACGGAGTTAGTGAGGCGACTGCTTGGATCTGGATCATCCGGAACTACATCTAAATCTCTGACTATGGCGACTAGGACTCTCTTTGGATCACGATTTCAAAATGCCTGGATCGCTCTTCCGGGCCGGGTCGAGCCTTTCAATAGTGCATCGTATGTAGTTGTAGCGAGCAGTTCCTTCCCAGATCGAGAAGCTTGAGCAAGAAATTCCCCCATTACAGATAGAGGCGCCTATAGCCTTGCCTCTGGCTTTGCCCCCTTATCTACTACGGGTGAATCTCTTCGATCCGGAATTCAACTCTCCCTAAAAAAAAGGCTTTGCTGCTGCTAGCTCCGCCACTGGGCCGACTTAAACTACTGCCATAGGCGCTTCAAGCCCTCCACCGGAACTCCTGCGGGTTAGAGAGATGGAACTACTGAAGCTGCTCCCTCTGCTTCTGGAACTGTAAAAGGGTTGGGGGGCAATCACTTTTTAGATCATGGCTTGTAATCCTGGAGCCTTTCCCTTGACAACCGAGCTTGCCTAAGTACGGCGTAGAAGAGAAAAAGTCTAGGATTGAGATCTGAGCAGGAATTTTTCCCAGGTGAGTGGCTACGTTTTAGGGTGGTAATTGGTTGCTTGGTCGAGCAGCTGCCCTTGGCACGGATGGAAAGGTGTTCCATAGCATCTGGGGCCGAGGCCCTGTTCTGGTTACTACAATTAGTGTAGCACCTTTCTTTTCAGGGCTTACTTCGGAGAGTACCGCAGCTATTGTTTGAGTATAATCCTGGTATCCTTCTACAATCGTCTTTGTGGCTCCTGTTGCTGCAGAGCCTCTGTGCTGTTGGTTTTACCCTGCCCGGTAACGGGTCCTTGAATATTCTCAGGTTCCGATTGTTGACAGCTAAGTCATTTTTTCCTTCCTCCAGTAGGTAAGGCAATAAGTTTTGCAAAGTCCAACAGGCATTAGTAGCGTGCCCGCGGTACCTGTGGAATCAACTGTATGCGTTTGGGTGAAAGTTCGTGGGTTTGGTGTAGTGAAAGAGAAAAAGTAGCTTCCGTTTCTGAACAGGGCAAGCATACCTAGGAAATCGAGATTGGGATCCCATTGATCCAGCGGAAGCAACGGCTAGGGCATGGACAATAAAAGATCCTTTTCCATAGCCGGGGTCCGGAGGTTTCTCGTAGCCGCAGAAGCTACGACATGGGCATAGCTAGGTGCTGGCTTAAGTACTGGTGAAAGTACCTGAACCAGTGGTGACATCGGCAGGAGAGGCTCCAGCACTGGTAGGTAAGGGCGAAGTCATCATAAGTGGTTGACTGGGCCTAGGAACGACCATCGGTCGGGGCCGCGAGCTTTTAAGGCAAATTCATCGTTTTTCGCTCGTGTTTCATGCGTGCCTGTATGAATTGCATAAGTCATTGTGTTTTGGCGGTTCTGAAGTACAGAAGTGAACAGTGTGTTAGTCTTTAGTTGTGCGAAGCGTTGTTGACAAGACTTACTCAACTCACTGCTTTCACCTGCTTCCGGTGACAACTACCACTCTCTTATAAATGGGAGGGTAGAGTACCAAGACATAGGGGTTGGCCAGCGAAGGCTGTTTATTTAGTACCAGATATACGTATTTCGAATGCTTTTCATGGCAGTTCAAAGACACGAGAGATAAGGAAAACGGAAAAGCCTCTCAAACCAGAGTAGGAATTCGATCAATCGCTATCAATGCCAGGAGGCAGATCAAGATTCATGGGAACGAGAACCTTTTCCGAGAAGAGTAAAGCGAGGGTCCGAAGGAGGGCTTGAAGCGCCTTTATCCGCTTGGAGGGATGAATTTCCAATTTCTAAGGCTTCGTTTTTCTCCGGCAAACAGCTAGGGAAGCTTACGCTTACCAAGCGATAGGGCTTGGAGTTCAGATTGATGCCTTAGTCCACTCCGAGATAGAAAGATACCAATAATGGAAAAAGATATGCTCTTGAACTCCAACAGTAGGTTGATCAGTTACTATCGGTAGGGACGGGAGACAAAACTGCCACTGATGGGAAAGCGCTAAGAAGCCCGAAAGCGATTCTAACACAAGATACGATGACAGGGAGGGAATTCGATCAGGAATAGACAGAAAAAGGCTGCTAGGCTCCTTTCTTTCTCATGGGAGGTCTTGCAGAGCCTTATCGATACCCCTCGCTAGGACATTTAAGTGAGTCGGGTTTCGATCCGGTCAATTCGATCGAATGCGGTTTGATCTCTCGAAGAAAGACTAGAGATTCCCTCATCCATCAACACTATGGAATTCAGTCACTCGGGGAAGAACGGGAGAGGCGAAAGCAGGAAAATAAATCCGGGCCCCTCATCAGTTGTTATTGACCATTATCCGATCCGACTTCGATCGGTGCACTTTTTAAAGCACGATCGGGAAGACGCGAGGGAAGAAGAGAGGAGAGGCTATCTCACGGATTTAACTCCTCGCTTCCAGGAACCGGTACGATCAGGATAAAAGCTTGCCATGGCTTCCAAGCTTTTAGTGTCGGGGGACAAAACTTGAAGTACCGACCCAGTAACACACCACTCCTCTGGACTGGATCTATTTGAATAGCTTGAAGTGCTCTTATCTGAGCTAGCCAAACCATTTGGAGGCTGACCGGCAACAGAAAGAGAGGCTGCTTCCTTTTAATTAATAGTGGGAAGGGCACGCCACCCACGAGAACTTTATTTCAGTATGCTATTTTTTTTGGAACTCTATTTTTTCCGCCTACACAACTACTAAGCTTAAGCTTGGCGGGTCGAGTCCTCTGGTCATAACTCCAAGCGAGTCTATGTATTCCTTGAGAAAGCGGATCGGATGAGAGTTCTTCGGCCTCAACTTATGTCAGCGAAGCGCTTGATGAACGTGGGTTCGCGGATTGTCCTCGGCACCCAAAAATCTCTGTTTCACTTCGTCCTCAGTGGGTGGGAGAGAGAAGACAGCATACGAACATCAAGTGAAGCAAGGTGGCGCACTCTCCGAACCAAACAAAGACATAGAACGATTTAAACCAGTAACAGCAACCAACCGATTGTGAGGGCTGGCCGATTTCCCATGGGCTGGGTGTAATCATATTGATCACACCTGACTGAATATTCTGGGTTGACTGCGCCGGTGCAGCTGCAGCGAGTCTGTTGATGGGCGTAATATATTAAAGAGCTCTGTTTCCGAACAGATTTGTCCATCAGTAATGGGTGATGCTAAGACTGAATGCGAGGGAGATGAAGAAGAGTGGTTTCTGGGTTCCCTCCATTCTAAGTTGGCCAAGGTTCTGTCCATTCTTTCCTTGATCTTGGCTAATCCCTGCCTCTTGTTGGTCCAGGTGAGAGATGGTCCTTTGAACCCAAGGTCCATGAGAAAACATTCAAAAATCATTCTTTTTTGCTATTCTTCTAGTGCATACTAGCGGGCCTCTCCTTTTTTCACTAGCTCCCAATCTTTCATTAAAGTCGCCGGTGACAAGCCATGGGATATTTACATGAGGACTGATGTTCGTTATTTTCTTTCTTGCCAAAGCATTTCTTTGAGTCTGGGAAGATGGCTAGCAAAACATAAATAGCGGAAACCATTGAATCTCTAGAAATTGCATCTTTCAGTGAATGCTTTGATATGAATACAATATTAGCTCCACTGACACTTGTGCCTCGTTCCACAGTACCCGGATCCCTCCTGAATTGCCATTAGCAGGGACCTTAAGGCCCTTCGAGGCCTAGTCTGGATGCAATCCTAGCTGCTTTCTCCCCAGATACTTATGGTGTGTGGGTATCAATAGATCTATTATAGACCTAGGAAAAAAAGAAAGGGCTATCTTACTCTTTCTAGGTCCTAGCTGGATTGGTAAAATTCTCGTATATAAAGGAGCTAAACTGCCCTTTTTATCTACTACAGATAAGAGATAAGTAACATATTAACATGATCTTTTTCCAACTTTTACTTTTAGAGCAGTTAACTAAATGGATAGCAAGGTATGATCTAAACTAGAAGTACATGTTTTTGACCTACCTGTAATTGATTTACCTAGTTTCGAAAAAGGGGCCATATCTCCTCTCTGTCTTGTACTTAACCTATGACCTCTATTTCACCCAGGCTTTTTAGTAGATTAGATCGTGTAACTTATCTTTAAATAAAATCAAATAGGAATCCCTTCGTCCCACCGGAATGAAAAATATAGAAAACGTCAACAGGCTCGTAACATTCGCCTCCTTCGGACCCTCGTTCACTTAGTTGATATAATAGATCACGCCTCTAACTCGAAATATCATAATAGTGGAGAGAAAGTCGCCGTAGAAAGAACTACTTCCCACTTTTTTGATGTAGTTGCTCCGCTCTTTCTTTCTCGATATTCAGTTAGTGCTCAATCTACTGATCATTGGTAGAAGAGAGAAAAAGTAAGCGGGGTGCTTTCTCTCCTCCCTCCCGGTATCCCCATTAGTTGATATAAGGAATTGGAAATGAATTCCAGATCATTCAGATTGAAGGCGGGATATGGATGGAATCGAGAGGGAAGAAAAAGTCCGGTGTGTGTTGGAGCTTGTGAGCGTTCACGCTCTCAGTTCCCGACTGGACACTGACGAATAATAGATAATAGAACTGTGGAGGGCTCTTAGCGCCTTCGTTGGGAGGTCGCCCTAAGGTTACAATCCGTTGGGTTGGTTTCCCAACCTGGATTCTCTTTCCTCCAAAAGCCCTACCGATTGAGAAGGAGAGAAAGTTGAAAACAACTGAGATCGGATCTCTCACGGAAATGGTGAGGCCGTAAATTATGTCTTCCTTGTACCCATATAACTGAAATTGTGTGATGAGACGACTAAAAAAAAGATTTTTGACCCTTATCAGTAGTTCCGTAGCAGTTTGTTTCGGACGTTTTCTAGGATCAGAAGTCACCGCTATAATGACCACCCCAGAATTTTTCCTTCTTTTCTTCGTTCTTTTAGTAAGTTTTACTCTCTTTTATAGAATTCTCGTTGCTAAAAGAAAACAGAGCTTTCTTCTGTTTTGCCTAATCTATTTGTTAGTTGTCTTTTTTTGTTATCTTTTTCGCGTCGAAAGGATTGTAGCTTTTTTAGGAGTGACAATAGCCTTATCCACTTTCGTTTTTAATGTTTCGTCTGAGAGTGGCAATTCCGGCGGAGAATCAAGGCTCGAGAGACCTTGGAGTCTTCCTCTAGCTCGGAATCCTTGGCTACGTTTAGAAATGTGATTGCGGCCGAGAACGAGGCCGAGATATATACACGTATAAGAATTCTCCAGAACCAGCATTACTATAACCTGCCCCCTCAGAATAATCCGGGTGACTATGAAAGACTTGTTCGAGAGCACTTCGATCAAGCTATCAATGTCGACCATTTTAGAGAGATTCTGGATCGAGAATATTTTGAGCTCCAAGTATTAGAACGAAAGGGCCTATTGCAAGAGAGGCTCTATAATCTAATGCTTGGTGAGCAGAATCTTGGTCGAATTATAGAGATGTCACCCTATACTGATAGTTGAAAGGAAGCTTTCCATTTTCTGCAGGATAGGTTCCATTCACTCCCTGGAAATAAGATCAAACTGGTATGCCATTCATCTTCTTTACTGTACGAGAACAGATTTACAGTGAAAGCTACTGGCCACACATATCTTCTTGCCAAGATATCCTTTCCTTAGAATGAATGTGCAGCTACTTCTCCAGGAAGTAACAGCTGATTCAGGAGTCATTGCCGGAGAGGCGCTTTGTTGCCTTCAACCCTCCCATTCCGATGATCATGAGTCCCCTTCTTCCTCTCCAACCAGTCGAGAGACTACTTTCCTCTCGCTTCTACGACTCAGCTCTTACCCTTTTCTTTCGTATCGGGAAAGCAGCATAAGAAAAGAAAGCTTAGCTGTTCTGGACTTCGTTGATTGGATGAAAACAGATATATAGAAAGTGTGCAGTGAGGGATCTTTATAGGTAGCCAGTCTTTCCTTTCACGCTAGTGCTCCTTCATT